AAACTAATTAAAATGATTGAAGTTTTTTTATTTGGAATTGTCTTAGGTCTAATTCCTATTACTTTAGCTGGATTATTCGTCACTGCATATTTACAATACAGGCGCGGGGATCAGTTGGATCTTTGATTAATTAAGATTTATTTTTTTATTGTATTGGCCTCCTCCTCCTCTCTTTAATCTACAGGGGGTCGAATCCCTATTGCTGGTAAGTTACTAAATCCCTTTCAGTCTAATTATATCTAAGAAAAAAGAATCACGCTCTGTAGGATTTGAACCTACGACATCGGGTTTTGGAGACCCACGTTCTACCGAACTGAACTAAGAGCGCTTTTTTTATCGGAATAGATAAGACTGTAAAGTAAAGTATTTTTTTCGAACCCCAGAGTATGATAAAAATGAAAGATTCTGTCCACTTTGAATTGATCTTTGTGGATTCCTCGTTACTGCGCCTTTGAGTAGTAGCAGTACTAGGTAGGGATGACAGGATTTGAACCCGTGACATTTTGTACCCAAAACAAACGCGCTACCAAACTGCGCCACATCCCTTTGCATTGTTCCACAGTGTCATTGTATAGAATTTCTATCTTGGTTTCCACATCGTTATTTCCCCACACCATTTTTTCCTATTTCGTCTTTTTTGTTCCATTTAACATAAAATAATAGTAGTAAAAGACTTGTATACAAGAATAAATCAGTATTTTCTATTTTCTCGTTATCTATTTTCTCGGTAAGAGGGAGATTTTTTTAGTTATTTTATAATTTTACGTACTATCTTATTGACTTTTAAAGGAATTCCATGTAAATTAGGCATTACATGTACAACTATAGGTGGTCTAGTCTTTAACGACCTATCTATCAGATCATATATGTTTTATTTTTTATAATAAAAAAATATTACAATAAAATAAAAAGGAGGATTTTCAATGCGAGATTTAAAAACATATCTCTCCGTGGCACCAGTACTAAGTACGCTATGGTTTGGGGCTTTAGCGGGCCTATTAATAGAGATTAATCGTTTTTTTCCGGATGCGCTAACATTCCCCTTTTTTCATTCTAGTTAATAACATAGTAAGGAATGAAGAAGATTAAAGATAGAATCAAATATCTGTGACTAATCCCCTCTCCTACTTTCTCTTTTTTCCCTTTTTTTATAATTCAAATAAGGAAATAAGGGAAGAAAGAGAAAAAATAAAGTCTCTTCAACATCTGGGAAATTAGGGGTCCAATTCAAATTTAATTTCAATTAAATTTCAATCAATATTCCTAATATAATATATAATACCTAATATAATATATAATAAACTAATATAATATATAATAAAAGAATGGGAATAGAATAGAAATGCGGGTTGAAGGTCTAAGTAAAGAATATTATCCAAGATATTTAAATCAAAAATTCAAAGGAGGTTCATGGCCAAGGGTAAAGATGTTCGAGTAACGGTGAGTTTGGAATGTACCAGTTGTGCCCGAAATAGCGTTAATAGGATATCAACGGGCATTTCCAGATATATTACTCAAAAGAACCGCCGCAATACACCTAATCGATTAGAGTTGAGAAAATTCTGTCCGTATTGTTACAAGCATACGATTCATGGGGAGATAAAGAAATAGATCGATTGAGTACCTCTATATTACCCCTTCAAGGAAGGGCAAGGGGTGACATTTTATCTATATCTAGCTATAATTAGCTATAATTAGATCGAATAGAACAATTCTATATAAATATAAATCAAAAAAAATCCTATTTGAATTAAAATGAATTCAAATTAAGAAATAGAATTTTCGAGAGAAAGAAAAAATTAAATAATAAAAAAATCATGGATAAATCCAAGCGACCTTTTCTTAAATCAAAACGACCTTTTCGTAGGCGTTTGCCTCCTATTAAATCGGGAGATCAAATTTCTTATAGAAATATGAGTTTAATTAGTCGATTTATTAGCGAACAGGGAAAAATATTATCGCGACGAGTGAATAGATTGACCTTGAAACAACAGCGTTTAATTACTATGGCTATAAAACAAGCTCGTATTTTATCTTTGTTACCCTTTCTCAATAATCAGAAACAATTTGAAAAAACCGAGTTAACCGATAGAACTACAGGTCTTAGAACCAGAATTAAAAGGGTTTACTCTTGAAAGGGTTTACTCTTGAATCAGAATTTCAATTCGAACTCAAAGACAAGATTGGTTCTTTTCCGAGAATCCAGATGTGTCCTATGAAAAAAAAGAATTGGAGAAAGCTTTTTGTATTGAACGTGCTCGTTCATTTTGACTACTTTTTTATCTTAACTATTCTACCTTCCCGGAGAATGAACTCCGGGAAAACGCGTTTACAATATTTCAGTAGATTCGAAAGAATCTACTTCTTTTGTGATCTCATTGGAAATCATATAAAAACAATTCTTGTTTGATATGGCTATTTGTGCAAGTATTTTACGATTAAGAATAAACTGTCTCTTGTACAGATCATGTATTAATCTGCTATAACTATAGAATACTCCACTCTCACGTATCACTGCGTTTATACGAGTGATCCACAGACGACGAAACTCTCTCTTTTTAATATCCCGATCCCGATGAGCTGAAAACAAAGCTCTTATTCTCTGTTGAGTAATAGTTCGAGTAAGTCTTGAATGGGCCCCTCGAAAGCTTGATGCAAATAAACGAATTTTTGTTCTACGTCTTCGAGCTATATATCCACGTCTAATTCTAGTCATTGAATAGATGAAACTTTCAGGAATAACTAATTGAGTTGTTCTCTTTCAGTTATTCTTTTAACACTTCCTAATCTATTAATAACAAAACGGATTTTTCCAATGTATAAACTAGAAATTCCAATGGCTTTGGCTACTATAACCTTCCCAACCACGATTTTTTTATTTCAATGCGAAATAAGAAAGAAATTTTATTCTTTTACGGGTGTCAAAAATATAGCAAATAAAAAATAGAAAATGGATAAAGAAATAGTGTAGTGGGTTCCATCGTTTCTATGGTAACTTCTTAAACGGTGAGGTCTTCTCTATACACCGGAGCCTTCACTTCATTTAATCCAGGTTCTTGGTAACTTGTATAGTTCATCCTCTTTGGCTCTACCCATGAATTATCCAGTAAAAGTCCTTTCACAACGAAACCCATCTATACAGTAACGGTATTTAATTAGGAAAGTTAGCTGGATAGCTGACCCTTTTAGTCCGTTCTTGGTAGAGTAGGGGCGTAATCTTTATGCTTAAAAAAGAATTCCTCCGCTTAATGGATAATCTTTTTATACCAATGGAGAATTGCTTCTCATCTTACATCTTACATTGAGGTAATTCAATTTGCACCAACGGAAGCCATAAAATTAATACACAATGCAGGAATATGAAAGGGGTTCTTTGTTTTAGATAAATAATAAATAGAAAAAGGCCCCCTCCTCGATTCTATCCTATTTACGGTATTCATCATTGATAATTGATATTGGCACCTTGTTTTTTTGCTATCGAAACGAGTCGCGCATACACCCGAGTACATGTTCCTCGTCGTTGAGGACATCCCCTAAGAGCGGGTGATTTAGTGATATTTCTGATTGGCTGTCTTGTATTTCTAATAAGTTGTTTAATAGTTGGCATATTGAATTGGATACATAATGGGCTGGTTTAGATTGATCCTAACCGGATGATTATGAATTACGTCTATTTCTATTAAATAAATAGTAAACACAGTTCAAAAATTTCCAATCACGAATTTTCGTGAATTACATGTTATTTTCATTCAACCGCTACAAGATCAACAATTCCATAAGCTTGTGCTTCTGTTGCTGACATAAAAACATCTCTTTCCATGTCTTCGGATACAACCCATATGGATTTGCCCGTTCTTTGTCCATAAACCCTTGTGATGGTTTCGCGCAGTTTCAACAGTTCTTCTGCTTCCAGGATAAACTCTCCCGCTTGTGCTTCATAAAACGAACTAGCAGGTTGATGGATCATTACCCTAATAATAGATAATAGAATAAAATAATAGAATAAAAAGTTTTTATAGCTTACATGATGAAGCGGATAGAAAAGAAATATAAAGATAAAGAATAATATGAAAAAGATCGAATTGAACAACCGTACAGGCATCCCTCTTGCATATGCATACGGCTCTGCACTAAGATTAACCTAACTTGGCCTCTATTATTGAAAAAAGAAAGAGAAAAATAGAATATATCATACCCAGGTGGTTAAATGATCAAATTGCCGTCCTTCCTTTCGGAATATGTATAAAATACTATGATGGCTCCGTTGCCTTCTATCTTAATTATCTTAATGTGATTTGTTTTGGATGTGATTCGGCAATCCCAAAGTTTCTTTTTGTTCCAATCAAAGAAAAAATATTTTTTTGCGCCCCTCTTTGATTCTTTTCTTTTGATAACATGAATATTGTTAAGAGCCCTATAGTGTGAAGTGTGAACAAAAAAGGTTTGTGACGCTAAACCCAACTCCCAATCCTAAAATCGAGAAGACCCTTTAATCCCATACTACTCTCTCGATACATAATCTAATGTTTTTCAAAAGAATCCAAAAATTTAGAATATCGAATGCAAAGTGCCATGCTATTATTGCTTACTATTTCCTAGGGCGAAGGCACAGTCTTCCCTTTTCTTTTAAATAAAAATCTCATTGGCGCCAAGCGTGAGGGAATGCTAAACGTTTGGTAATTCCCCCCCCGACTAGGATAAAAGATCCCATTGACGCGGCTAACCCCATACATATTGTATGAACATCTGGTCGCACAAATTGCATAGTATCATAAATAGCTACTCCGGGTATTACCCACCCGCCGGGAGAGTTTATAAACAAATAAAGATCCTTGTTATCATCTTCAATACTGAGATATATCATAAGACCAATAAGTTGATTTGAGATCTCGCTATCAACTCCTTGTCCTAAAAAAAGTAATCTTTCTCGATAAAGTCGGTTAATTAGGATACAATTGTATCCTTTCGGAATCGTACACGCACCTTTTGATGCATACGGTTCAAAAAAATCCCAAAAACAAAAAAAAGAATCAATGTATGGATTCCAGACCTCTCTCTTTTCCCATATACAGGGTTTTTCTTACTAAAAAAAACATTTTATTCTTGAATAAAGACCAGTTTTATTGCTTTATTAGAATTCTAATAAAGAAAAAGTAACTAAACTTATTGAATTAACTTCTCATTGATGTATTGTTTCATCAACCAATCCCGATGATATTTTCTTGTTTCTGAATGGGTCTCTTTTCTCTTTTTAGGTTTATGCTCTACTCCAGGTAAAGATTGACCCGATTTTTATTTACACATATAGGACATATAGGACAAATATTCTTATTACCATTTTCTTTTTTTATGACTTTCTGCTTATTTTTTTCAATTCAGTTTATATGTTCTACCAAGTCTTGATTAAGAGTTTGAAATCAACCCGTTTAACAGATATTCCACATAGGGGTCATTTAGGATCGAACTAGGAATCATAGATATATTACTTATTGAGTTGGGTTTTTCTAAACAGAGCCTGAATACTTTATTTTTTTTAGTTCAACCAAGTCAACCATAAATAATTGTAATTGAGAATAGTAAATAGTAATATGGATCCTCTCAAAACAGATCAAATTGCACTTCACGCTCCAAATTGTTTATGATTTAATGATTCCTTCTTGGGCGAAACGGAGGATATCTCGATTGAGGAGAGAACGGGTAAATCCCATATGACCCAGTATATCTGACAAGTCGCACTATACGTCGACCCAAGATCCATCTCGCTCTCCAGAGCTTCGGAAAGGTACTTTTGGAACACCAATAGGCATTAGCTTAAAGAAAAAAACTAAGTAATATATTTCACTTTGATGTAAAAACGTAGGAATATGATTTTATTGTGTTTATAATTTTAAAATATTGGCTTTTAGCGGATTTCTTTTTTGCATAGATTACAAAAAGTTAGAAAGAAAAAAAGAAGGAATAAAGTAAAATTAGTAGGAATAGGGCGATGAGTAAATATGTATGTATTTGCTACTCAAAATGTTATTCAACCCCATTGCGTATTGATACTTATCGAGTATAGAATAAATCTGTTTCTCTTTGTTCCTATGAACATAATTGTTCCATTAATTAAACAATTAAAAGATTTTAGTAATAACAGATTAACAACAGAATAGAAAAAGAATAACTATCAACTCCTGTTCTGAAATAATTTACTGAACAGCAAGGATCGATAGGATAGTCACAGTAGAGTCTTTTCTAATGCAATAAAGTTACGCAGTGTCTATCTATCTTTGATAAAGGGGAATTTCTATGGGTTTGCCTTGGTATCGTGTTCATACTGTTGTATTGAATGATCCCGGCCGATTGCTTTCTGTTCATTTAATGCATACGGCTTTGGTTGCTGGTTGGGCTGGTTCGATGGCTCTCTATGAATTAGCAGTTTTTGATCCTTCTGATCCTGTTCTTGATCCAATGTGGAGACAGAGTATGTTCGTTATACCCTTCATGACTCGTTTAGGAATAACCAATTCATGGGGCGGTTGGAGTATTACAGGAGGAACTGTAACGAATCCGGGTATTTGGAGTTATGAAGGTGTAGCTGGGGCGCATATTATGTTTTCTGGTTTATGCTTTTTGGCAGCTATCTGGCATTGGGTCTATTGGGATCTCGAAATTTTTTTTGATGAACGTACAGGAAAACCTTCGTTGGATTTACCCAAGATCTTTGGAATTCATTTATTTCTTTCAGGAGTGGCTTGCTTTGGGTTTGGTGCATTTCATGTAACAGGTTTGTACGGTCCTGGAATATGGGTGTCCGATCCTTATGGACTGACTGGAAAAGTACAACCTGTAAGTCCCGCATGGGGCGTAGAAGGTTTTGATCCTTTTATTCCGGGAGGAATAGCCTCTCATCATATTGCAGCAGGTACATTGGGCATATTAGCGGGTCTATTCCATTTGAGTGTCCGCCCGCCACAACGTCTATACAAAGGATTGCGTATGGGAAATATTGAAACCGTGCTTTCCAGTAGTATAGCTGCTGTCTTTTTTGCAGCTTTTGTTGTTGCTGGAACTATGTGGTATGGTTCCGCAACTACCCCGATCGAATTATTTGGGCCCACTCGTTATCAATGGGATCAGGGATACTTTCAGCAAGAGATATATCGAAGAGTTAGTACGGGGCTGGCAGAAAATAAAAGTTTAGCAGAAGCCTGGTCGAAAATTCCTGAAAAATTAGTTTTTTATGATTACATCGGAAATAATCCGGCGAAGGGAGGATTATTCAGGGCGGGCTCGATGGATAACGGGGATGGAATAGCAGTTGGGTGGTTAGGACATCCCATCTTTAGAGATAAGGATGGTCGTGAACTTTTTGTACGTCGTATGCCTACCTTTTTTGAAACATTTCCCGTTGTTTTGGTAGATGGCGACGGAATTGTTCGAGCGGATGTTCCTTTTCGAAGGGCAGAGTCAAAATATAGTGTTGAACAAGTTGGTGTAACTGTTGAGTTCTATGGT